TTTTGTAATTTGTTCCTTCTCATTGTAATTCTTTGGAAAAAGTTTGATTCAATCCCTCAATTGGGTTAAACTAAACCTGCCAAATTTAAATTTTATTTTAACGGGAGGGAATTTTGTAATTTGTTCCTTCTCATTGTAATTTAAATTTAATAAGATGCCTGAATTAAAAGGATTATTTTGATAGAATAAAAAATGTAGGAATCCCTACTCTTATTATAAAATTTAGAATAAACTAAAACTATTGAATTCAAAAATCAATGTGCATTTACACTATATTATAAAAAGATAAGCTAAATTAAGCTATTAGGTTCATACCCTAAGTATAGAAGTAATTAATCTTCTTCTTTTTAATAAAAAAATCTACCAAAATAATATTCTTTATAATAATAATTATCGGAACAACAATTACAATAAGATCAAATTCTTGAATAAGAATATGGATAGGATTAGAAGTAAATATAATAGCATTTATTCCTTTAATTTATAAAATAAAAAATAATAAATCAGCAGAAAGATCTATAATTTATTTTTTAACTCAAAGAATAAGATCTATAATAATACTTTTTTCAATTAGTATAAATTCAATAATAGAAAATAAAATAATTATTTTGTTAACAATTTCTTTAATAATTAAAATAGGAGCAGCTCCTTTCCAAATATGATTCACAGAAATAATAAATAAAATATCATGAATAAACTGTTTAATTTTAATAACTTGACAAAAAATAGCCCCAATATTTATTTTATCAAATATTTCAAGAAAAATAATCTTAATAAGAAGAGTTTTATCCGCAATCGTAGGGGCAATTGGAGGATTGAATCAAACTTCTACACGTAAAATTATAGCATTTTCTTCAATTAATCATATAGGATGGATAATAATATGCACAACATTTAATAATAATTTATGAATAATATATTTAATAATTTATTCAACATTAATAATACCATTAACATGAATATTTAATAAAAAAATGATTATACATTCAAGACAAATAATAACAAATATAAAAAGAATAACAGAAAAAATAAATATTACATGTATAATAATAAGTATAGGGGGAATACCTCCTATATTAGGATTTATACCAAAATGGATAGCAATTAATAGAATAATAATAAGTAACATATATATAATTATAATTATAATAATTATAATATCAATTATTACATTATTTTATTATATGCGAATTACAATATCAACAATAATAATTCATGAAGTTCAAAAAAAATGGATGATAATTAATCAAAATAAATATATATACTCAAGAATTATACTTACAATAAACTTACTATTAATAACAGTAATAATATTTTTTTAAAAGCTTTAAGTTATAAAAACTATTAACCTTCAAAGTTAAAAATATTAAAATATTATTAAGCTTTAGAAAATACTACTTCAGAATTGCAGTCTAATATCATAAAAAATTGACTATAAAGCCTAATAAGGGGCCAATACACCATATATAAATTTACAATTTACAACCTAAAACTTCAGACACCTTATTTATGAATAAATGATTATTCTCAACAAATCATAAAAACATTGGAACCTTATATTTTATTTTCGGAATATGAGCAGGAATATTAGGAACATCATTAAGATGAATTATTCGAATTGAATTGGGACAACCAGGATCATTCATTGGAGATGACCAAATTTATAATGTTGTAGTTACAGCACACGCATTCATTATAATTTTCTTCATAGTTATACCAATTATAATTGGAGGATTTGGAAATTGATTAGTACCATTAATAATTGGAGCACCAGATATAGCATTCCCACGAATAAATAATATAAGATTCTGACTCCTGCCCCCATCTATTACATTACTTATTATAAGATCAATAGTTGAAAGAGGAGCAGGAACTGGATGAACAGTATATCCTCCTCTTTCAGCAAATATCGCTCACAGAGGAGCATCTGTAGATTTAGCAATTTTTTCATTACATTTAGCAGGTGTATCATCAATTCTAGGAGCAATTAATTTCATCTCAACAATTATTAATATACGACCTGAAGGGATAACAGCTGAACGAATTCCATTATTTGTATGATCTGTAGGTATTACAGCATTATTGCTACTTCTATCATTACCAGTACTTGCTGGAGCTATTACTATATTATTAACAGACCGTAATTTTAATACATCATTCTTTGACCCAGTAGGAGGGGGGGATCCAATTCTATACCAACACCTATTTTGATTCTTTGGACATCCAGAAGTATATATTTTAATCTTACCAGGATTTGGATTAATTTCACATATTATTAGAAAAGAAAGAGGTAAAAACGAAACATTTGGATCATTAGGAATAATCTACGCTATATTAGCAATTGGGTTATTAGGATTTATTGTATGAGCACACCATATATTTACAGTAGGAATAGATGTAGACACACGAGCATATTTCACATCTGCAACTATAATTATTGCTGTACCAACAGGGATTAAAATTTTCAGATGATTAGCGACAATAAACGGAGTAAAAATAAAGTATACACCATCAATGCTATGAGCTTTAGGATTTGTATTTTTATTTACAATTGGAGGTTTAACAGGAGTAATTTTAGCAAATTCATCAATTGATATTATTTTGCATGATACATATTATGTAGTAGCTCACTTCCATTATGTACTATCAATAGGAGCAGTATTCGCAATTATAGGAAGATTCATTCAATGGTACCCATTATTTACAGGAATATCATTAAATCCTAAATGATTAAAAATTCAATTTACTACTATATTTTTAGGGGTAAATATAACATTTTTCCCTCAACATTTTTTAGGATTAGGAGGGATACCCCGACGATATTCTGATTACCCAGATATATTTACAACATGAAATATTGTATCATCGGTAGGGAGTTCAATCTCAGTAATAAGAATTATTATATTTATTATAATTATCTGAGAAAGAATTATCTCAAAACGGAAAATTATATTTACCCAAAATATGATATCAAATATTGAATGATTACAAAAACTTCCTCCAGAGGAACACTCATATAACGAACTTCCAATCATTTCTAATTTCTAATATGGCAGATTTAATGCATTGAATTTAAACTTCAAGGATAAAGAGTAATCTTTTTTTAGAAATTTCTACATGAGCATCATTAAGACTTCAAGACGCAAATTCACCAATCATAGAACAATTAATTTTCTTCCATGATCACACACTAATAATTTTACTAATAATTACAACGCTAGTATCATATATTATAGTAACAATATTTATCAATAAAATTACTAATCGATTTTTAATAGAAGGTCAAACTATTGAGTTAATCTGAACTATTCTTCCAGCAGTAATCCTAGTATTTATTGCCATGCCATCCCTTCGAATTCTTTATTTAATAGATGAAGTTCAAAAACCTACAATAACAATCAAGGCTATCGGACATCAATGATATTGAAGATACGAATATTCAGACTTCAAAAACATTGAATTTGATTCATATATAAAACCTACAATAGAAATTGAAAATAGAGAATTTCGACTTTTAGAAGTAGACAACCGACTTGTAATACCAATAAATTCAAAAATTCGAATACTAGTAACAGCAACAGATGTGATTCACTCATGAACTATCCCAGCGTTAGGATTAAAAATTGACGCAACTCCTGGTCGCTTGAACCAAGGTTCAATCTCAATCAAGCGACCAGGATTAATATATGGACAATGCTCAGAGATTTGTGGAGCGAATCACAGATTTATACCAATCGTAGTAGAAAGAGTTAACATAAATCAATTTATTAATTGATTAAATTCTTATTCATTAAGTGGCTGAATTGTAAGTAATGGTCTCTTAAACCATATTATAGTATTTAACATATACTCTTAATGGAAAAGTTAGTTTAAAAATAAAATATTAATTTGTCAAGTTAAAAATGCTAATTAAGCACTTTTCTATCCCTCAAATAGCACCTATATGATGACTGTCTTTATATTTTATATTTATTATAAGTTTTTTTATAATTATAATTTGTATATATTATTTATTTAATAAAACATTTAGTAGAAAAGAAATTTCTATTAAAAAAAATCCGATTAATTGAAAATGATAACAAACTTATTCTCAGCATTTGACCCTTCAACAAGTATTTATTTTTCTTTAAATTGAATAAGAACTTTTATTTCAATTATAATGATACCATTAATATTTTGATTAACCCCTTCTCGTTATAATATATTAATTTATAATATTTATAATAAATTACATTTAGAATTTAAAATATTATTAGGATCTAATAGAAAAGGATTAACATTAATATTCGTTTCTATATTTATATTTATTTTATTTAATAATTTATTTGGGTTAGTACCTTATATTTTTACTAGATCTAGACATTTAACATTTACTCTAACTTTAGCCTTACCTATATGAATATCTTTAATAATTTTTGGTTGGATTAATAAAAATGAAGAAATATTTGCTCATTTAATCCCAAGAGGTACACCTAGAGTACTAATACCATTTATAGTATGTATTGAAACAATTAGAAATTTAATTCGGCCAGGATCTTTAGCAGTACGACTTACTGCAAATATAATTGCAGGTCACTTACTTATAAGATTATTAGGTAATAATTCAGTATCAGCATCTTCTATTATTTTACCAATAATTTTAATTATTCAAATTGGATTAATAATATTTGAAACAGCAGTCTCAATTATTCAAGCATATGTATTTTCAGTTTTAAGAACATTATACTCTAGAGAAGTAGCTTATGTCAAAAATAAACCACCCATTTCATTTAGTAGATTATAGCCCATGGCCCCTAACAGGATCAATTGGAGCCATGACTTTAACATCTGGAATAATTATATGATTCCACAAAAATAATATAAGATTGTATATTTTAGGAGTAATAATTGTATTATTAACTATATATCAATGATGACGAGATATTACACGAGAAGGTACTTTTCAAGGTAAGCATACTATTAAAGTTAGAAATGGATTAAAAATAGGAATAATTTTATTTATCGTATCAGAAGTTTTATTTTTTGTATCTTTTTTTTGAAGATTCTTCCATAGAAGTCTTGCCCCCACAATTGAAATTGGGAATATATGACCTCCAAAAAGAATTATAGTATTTAATCCTATACAAATCCCTCTTTTAAACACAATAATCTTATTATGTTCAGGTATTAGTGTTACATGAGCACACCACAGATTAATAGAAAGTAATCAATCACAAGCCACTCAAGGATTATTTATCACTATTATATTAGGAGTATATTTTACAATTTTACAAGGGTATGAATATGTAGAATCTGCATTTACAATAAGAGATTCCGTATACGGATCATGTTTTTTTATAGCAACAGGATTCCATGGTATACATGTAATAATTGGAACTTTATTTTTAACTGTTTGCTTAATTCGGCACTCAATATTCCACTTTTCTAAAAATCACCATTTTGGATTTGAAGCAGCAGCATGATATTGACATTTTGTAGATGTAGTTTGATTATTTCTATATATTTCAATTTACTGATGAGGTAGATAATATTTATTCTTTTAATATAAAAAGTATATTTAACTTCCAATTAAAAAGTCTTAAATTAAGAAAGAATAATTTATAAAATTACAATTATTAGTTTGTGTATAATAATTATATCTATAGGGATTATAATATTATGTATAATTACTTATAAAAAATCAATAATAGATCGAGAAAAAATATCTCCATATGAATGTGGATTCGACCCAAAAAGATCATCTCGAAGACCATTCTCAATTCAATTCTTTTTAATTGCTGTATTATTTTTAATTTTCGATATTGAAATTGTTATTATTTTACCAATAATTGCTACATCAAAAATTCTATTTTTAACAAATTGATTTTTAACAGCTATTACATTTTTTATAGTATTATTACTTGGGTTATACTATGAATGAAAAAATGGAGTTCTAGAATGAGCAAAATAAGGGGTTATAGTTAAAAATAACATTTAATTTGCAATTAAAAGGTACTTATATAGTTATCCTCATAAAAAGTAGTGAAGTAAAAAATTACATTTAGTTTCGACCTAAAAATCAGAGAAATCTCCTTACTTTTAGTTGAAGCTAAAATAGAAGCGTTTTATTGTTAATAAAGATATTGATTTAAAATCCAACTAAAAGAGATTGAAGTGTCTAAAAGAAGCTGCTAACTATCTTTTAAAGCGGTTAAATTCCGTTAATCTCTTATTTATGTAGTTTATTTAAAAACATTTCATTTTCAATGAAAAAATAAGTTATTCTTCTTAAATACTAAAAGAATTAATTATTCATATTAATATCTTCAATATTACGCTTTAATTTAAGCTATTTTAGTATAAAATTTTAAAACATAAGTATATAAATTAAAAAAGTAATAAAAAATATTTTTAGATTATTTAAATGATAAATATTCATTTTAGATCTAAAATAGCTAAATATATTAAAAAAATGCTTAGAAATTAAATATTCACCTCAACCATAATCCATGTTTTTTATGTACGATAAAGATATATTTAAAGACCCAGAATAAATTATATAAGTTCTAAACTTAGGTATGAATCATATTAAACCAGAAAATCAAGTGATAAAATTTATTTTATAAATAAATGGTATAGAATAATTAATTTTAGTTAATAAATAACCTAGAAATATAGAAATTAAAACTAAGGATAAAGGTAAAAGCTTAGAATAAATATCAATAAAAATAATTTCAGGATAAGGGATTAAACATCATCTTAAAACTGAACCAAAAAAAATAGATATTATAGTTAATAAAAATATAGGATAAGTTATAAATTTATCTTCAGAGTAAGACTGGAAAGTATAACAACCTATATTTGAAAAAACAGAATAATATAATAACCGGAAAGTGTATATTGTTGTTAAACAAATAGAAATAAAAAAAATTAAATATATGATAAAATTATATTTATAAAAAGATACAGATTCTAAAATTATATCCTTAGAATAAAACCCAGATAAAAAAGGTAAGCCACATAAAGATATATTAGAAATGCAAAAACAAGAACAAGTTCATGGAATATACTTCAATACTCCTCCTATATGACGAATATCTTGAGAGTTAGATATTAAATGAATAATAAGACCAGCACATAAAAACAATAAAGCCTTAAAAAAAGCATGGGAAAGAAGATGAAAAAAAGAAAAAACTGGAAAACCTAAAAATAAAATTCTTATTATTAAACCTAACTGTCTTAAAGTAGAAAGAGCAATAATTTTTTTTAAATCAAATTCAAATATTGCTCTAAGACCAGAAAAAAATATAGTTATAAAACTAATAAAAATTAATAAAAAACAATCATAATTTATAAATAAACTTCTAAACCGAATTATTAAATAAACTCCAGCAGTAACTAAAGTAGAAGAATGAACTAATGCTGAAACAGGTGTAGGAGCAGCCATAGCTGCAGGAAGTCAAGACGAAAAAGGAATTTGAGCTCTTTTTGTAAATGCAGCCACTACTAATAAAATTATAATTATATATATATAATCATTTATATAGTTAAGATAAAAAATATAATGTCAACCACCAAAATTAAATATCCAAGCAATAGAAATTAAAATAGCAACATCACCAATACGATTAGTTAGAACTGTCAACATACCAGAATTATAAGAATTATAATTTTGAAAATAAATAACTAAAGCATAAGAAACCAAACCTAATCCATCTCAACCTAAAAGAATTCTAACTAAATCAGGACTAATAATTATAAATATTATAGAAAGAATAAATATAAGAACTAAAAATAAAAACCGAATTTTATTAAAATCAGATATTATATAAGAATGACTATATAAAACCACTATTGAAGAAATTATTAAAACACATCTTATAAAAATTAAAGATATTCAATCAAACAAGATAGATATAGAAAATATACATGAATTAATTGAAACTAATTCTCAATCAATAAATAAACAGTAATTCAGATTTAAAAATAATAAACCAATAAATATAAAAACACTCCCAAAAAATAAAAGTATAAAACCTCTAATTAAATATATAACCTAAAGTATAAATACATCCTTAACGCCACAAATTAATATTTTATTTTTAAACTATTTAGATTATCTAATTAAGAAAAAAATATCAGCCTTTAAAATTAAAATATTTAAAGGTAATAAATGTATTAATAACAAAAGATACTCACGAGTATAAATAGAAGATATAAAATTAAAACCAGAATATAAAGAGCCATGATTAATAATTGAGTATAAATAAATTCTATAACAACAACTTAAAAAAGAAGCAAATATTAAAAATAAAAAACTTATACTTCTAAAACTTATAATTCTATTAATAAGAATAATTTCTCCTAATAAATTTAAAGAAGGAGGTCTAGATATATTATTAATTATTGTAATAAATCATATTAAAGAAAGGGATGGTATTAAATTAACTAATCCCTTATTAATTATTAATCTACGACTATGAGTACGTTCATAAGAAATATTAGCCAAACAAAATATTCTTGAAGAACAAAGACCATGACCAATTATTAATAAAACAGAACCAAGAATACCTCATGTATTAAAAGATAAAAGACCACAAATAACTATACCTATATGGGCAACAGAAGAGTAAGCAATTAAGCACTTTATATCAATTTGAACAAGACAAATAAACCCAACTATAAATATACCAAACAATCTAAGACCAACAAAAAAATAAGAATATTTATAAAAAAAAGTATAAAGAAAAAGTATAATACGGATAAGACCATAACCACCTAACTTTAAAAGAACTCCAGCTAAAATTATAGATCCCGAAATTGGTGCCTCTACATGAGCCTTAGGAAGTCAAAAATGAAAGAAAACTATAGGTAATTTAATTAAAAAAGCCAACACTAATCTTAAAGATAAATAAAAATTATCTAAAGATCTTAAAATAAAAAAAAATAATCTAAAATTATATTTATAAATAAAAAATACAGAAATTAACAAAGGTAAAGAACCAAATATAGTATAAAATAAAAAATAAAATCCAGCAGATAAACGTTCTGGCTGGTAACCTCAACCATAAATTAAAAAAAGGGTAGGGATAAGTCTAGCTTCAAAGAAAACGTAAAACAGAAAAATATTAGTAGACATAAATCTTAAACAAAGAAAAATAAGTAGTAATAGACAAATAAATAAAAATTCACTAATATTATTATTTTCAATATAAACTTTATATCTAGCAATAATTATTAAGTATACAATCCAAAATCTTAAAAAAATTAATAAAATTGAAAGTATATCTCCTCCAAAGCTATAACTCAATAATCTAAAATAATTAAATATATTATAATTTATAATTATATAAAATATATAAAAAGATATAAACAAACAAACTTCTCACCAAAGTGATATTAAAGACAAGGGGGTCAAAAATAATAAAAAAATAATTAATTCTATCATTTTAAAAAATTTAAAACTGATAAATTATCATTACCATGGCAACGAATTAAAGAAACAAGAACAGATAAACCTAAAGAACCTTCACATACAGTGAAAGTTAAAAACACTATAATAAAATATATACAAGAAAAATAAAAAGTTATATAATAATAAAGTCTAATAAATAAAATTAAAACTAAATATTCTAAACTCAAAAGAGATAATAACAAATGTTTACGGACAGAACAAAAACTAATTAACCCTATAAAAAATAAAATAAAAAGATAATTTAATAAAATAAGTTTTAATAGTTTAAATTTAAAATAATGATCTTGTAAATCATAGATAGACGTATTCTTTAAAACTTCAACAGTAAGTAATCTAAACTTATCTTTAATCTCCAAAATTAAAATTTTAATTAAACTAACTATTGATATTATAAAAATAATAATAATTTCTTCAATTATATTTATATGTATAAAACATCCTCTAAGAATAGGATTAATATTGATTATTCAAACAATCACTATCGCAATAATTACGGGAGAAATAATTGACTCATTTTGATATTCATACATTTTAGTAATCTCTATAGTAAGAGGTATATTAGTTCTATTTATTTATATATCAAGAATTGCAAGAAATGAAAAATTTTTCACCTCTACTAAAATAAGAATTATATTTTTTATCTTAATTATTATAACAATAATAATACTAGAAAATAGAATTAAAACAAATATTATAGAATCAACAACAATAATTAAATATATAGAATTTGAACAAATAATAAATATAGGAAAATTAATAAACAGACAAATTATAATAATTACTATTATAATAGTAATGTACTTATTATTTACAATAATTGTTGTATCCCACAATACAAACATCTTTGAAGGACCAATACGAAAAAAAAGCTAATGAACATACCATTACGGAAAACTCACCCATTAATCAAAATTATAAACAATTCATTAATTGATTTACCATCACCATCAAGAATTTCTTTATGGTGAAATTTCGGATCTTTACTAGGAATATGTTTAATAATCCAATTAATAACTGGAATTTTTTTAGCAATACATTACACAGCTAATATTGAATTAGCATTTGATAGAGTTGTCCACATTTGCCGAGACGTAAATTACGGATGATTATTACGAAATATACACGCAAATGGAGCATCATTATTTTTTATTTGCTTATATATACACGTAGGACGTGGGATTTATTATGGATCTTATCATTTATTTATAACATGAACTGTAGGAATCGCAATCTTATTAGCAACAATAGGAACAGCATTCCTAGGATATGTACTACCATGAGGACAAATGTCATTATGAGGAGCTACAGTAATTACAAATTTAATGTCTGCTGTACCATATATCGGTAATGATTTAGTAAAATGATTATGAGGAGGATTTTCAATTGACAACGCAACATTAACTCGATTTTTCACCTTACACTTTATACTACCATTTATTATTGCAGCAATAGTTATAATCCATTTACTATTTTTACACCAAACAGGGTCAAATAACCCTTTAGGTATTAATAGAAACAATGATAAAATTCCATTCCATCCATATTTTTCTATTAAAGATTTAATAGGGATAATAGTAGTAATACTAGGATTTATCACTTTAAACCTATGAGAGCCACGAATATTAGGAGACCCAGAAAATTTTATTCCAGCTAATCCACTAGTAACCCCAGTGCATATTCAACCAGAATGATATTTTTTATTTGCATATGCAATTTTACGATCAATTCCTAACAAATTAGGAGGAGTTATTGCTATAATGTTAGCTATTATTATTATCGCAATTTTACCTTTAACAAATAAAACAAAATTTCAAAGAAATATATTTTACCCAATCAATAAAATTCTATTTTGAAATTTTGTAATAAACTTATTATTACTAACATGAATTGGAGCTCGACCAGCAGAAGAACCATTTATTTTTACAGGACAGGCATTAACAGTAACATATTTTAGATATTTCATTATTAATCCTTTAATCATAAAAACATGAGATAAAATTATTAACTAAATATAGTTAAGTAGCTTAAATTAAAGCATATATTTTGAAAATATAAGATTAAAGTATAATACCTTTATTAACTTCACAAAATATAATGAACTATAATAATAATAGTATTATACCTATAAAATAAATAAATAAATTCAAAGTAAAAGGTAAAAAAACCTTTCAAGATAAATATATTAATTTATCATAACGAAAACGGGGTAAAGTACCACGAACCCAAATAAAACCGAAAACTAAAAAAACAATTATTAAATAAAAAAATAAAGAGTATAAATTACAACCTATAAAAAAAACAACTCTAATTATTCTTATAAAAATAATATTTATATACTCAGATAAAAAAATAAAAGCAAAACCTCCACTTCTATACTCAACATTAAACCCAGAAACTAATTCAGACTCTCCTTCAGCAAAATCAAAAGGGGATCGATTAGTCTCAGCTAAACAAGAAGCGTATCAACAAAAAAACAAAGGAAAACAAAAAAATATAAACCAAACATATTTTTGATAAATTATAAAACTAATAATTTTAAAATCAAAAATAAAAATTAATAAACAAATAAGTATCAAAGACATTCTTACTTCATAAGAAATTGTTTGAGAAGCAGAGCGAATAGCACCTAATAAAGCATAATTAGAATTTGAAGATCAGCCTCTTAATAAAACACCATAAACACCCAATCCTAAACAACATAAAAAAAATAAAATTCTATAATTAAAAGAAAAAACATTAAAAAAATAAGGAAAAACAACTCACAAAATTATAGATAATATTAATATGAAAACAGGGGAAAAAAAATAAATCAAAAAATTAGAAACAGAAGGGTAAGTAAACTCCTTAAAAAAAAGTTTAATGCCATCAGAAAAAGGCTGTAATAAACCAATTAAACCAAGTTTATTAGGACCTTTGCGTAACTGAATATAACCAAGAACCTTACGCTCAAAAAGAGTTACATAAGCAACAGAAATAAGAATAAAAATAATTAAAATTAAAAACATAACTAAAAATATTACTAATTGTAATAAAAATTACATAATTAAATTCTAAATTTAATACATTAAATCTGCCAAAATAGTAATTATATTCAAATATAAAAAATAATTTATATAATTGGTCCTTTCGTACTAAATTATATTAAAAAATTAAAGATAGAAACCAACCTGGCTTACGCCGGTTTGAACTCAGATCATGTAAAAAATTAATAGTCGAACAGACTAATAAAATTAGCTTCTACACCAAAATATTATTTTAATCCAACATCGAGGTCGCAAACTTTGTTATTAATAAGAACTCTCCAACAAAATTACGCTGTTATCCCTAAGGTAACTTAATCTTATAATCAAAAATATTGGATCAAAAAAATCATAAATATATGAATAAATGTAAATTAAAGTTTTAAAAAATTAACTGTCACCCCAACAAAAATATACAATTAATTTATATTTATAAAACTAAAAATATAATTCAAAATAATATTAAAGTTCTAAAGGGTCTTATCGTCTAATAAATAAATTAAAGCTTTTTGACTTTAAAATAAAATTTTAAATTAAAAATAAAAAAAGAATATTTTTTATAAAACCATTCATTCCAGTTATCAATTAAATAACAAATGATTATGCTACCTTTGCACAGTTAATATACTGCGGCCATTAAAATTAATCATAGGGCAGGCCTGACTTTAAATTAAAATACAAAAAGACATGTTTTTGTTAAACAGGTAAAAATAATATTTGCCGAGTTATTATATTTTTATTTTAAATTATACTAATTTAATCATTATTAAAAAACAAAAAATTAAATAAAAGATTTTAATAAATATCTAAATAGTAAAAAATAAAAAATAAATTAAAATTTTATATAAATAAATAAAAGATGGAAAATATTAATCCTACAAAAATTAAATTATCAAAAATTATAGAAATCAGTCTTAGCTTATCCTTAGACTGATTTAATTAAAAGAGAATAAATAATAAAATTAAAAAATTACACTTTAAATTATTAATTAAATTAAATTATTAAAAAACCAGATATATAAAAAATGAATAGCATATAACAACTATAATTATATTATATATTGTTTTGACATAAAATAAAAAATATAATTATAAATCTTTTTATTTCGGGAAAATAATTAATAAATTAATAAAATTTAATTAACCCTGATACAAAAGGTACCTAATAAAATAGTTCTTATAAAGATTTTAAATATATTCCTACACAGTACTTTAAATTATTAATTTTATTTCTATAAAATATACTAAAAATTAAATTATTTTTATTAAATAAATATATAAATAAAAGATTTTAATAAATATCTAAATAATCAAATTATATTGAATTGCACAATAAAATTATTAATGTAAATAATAAATAGCTCTTTGCTGTAATTTGAAACTTTCTAGATTTACTTTCCAGTAAATCTACTTTGTTACGACTTATCCCAAATATGGGAGCGACGGGCGATATGTACATAATTTAGAACACAAATCAAAAAAGTTAAATAACTAAAATTACTTCCAAATCCAATTTTATAATATATATTTCATATAAAAATCCAATTTTATAAAAATTGTAATCCATTTCAACTTAAATATAACTGCACCTTGACCTGATATTAAATTCATAAAAATTACAGAAAATATCTTTATAGAACATTCAATAACAGAGGTATACAAATTTTTAATTTAAGTAAAATAAAACGTGGATTATCGATTAATGAACAGATTCCTCTGGAAAGATTAAATTACCGCCAAATTCTTTTAATTTAAAGAACATAGCTATTAATATTAAAATTTAAAAATTTACAATCAAAATAATAGGGTATCTAATCCTAGTTTATAAAATGACCTTCGAATATTATATTATAAACCAAAATTACAATTTAAATATTAAAATTTCACCTAAAATAAATAAATTTTAATTAAAAATATAAATAAATAATTCAATTAAATAAATCTTAATTAAATTAATTGTGTAACCGCAACTGCTGGCACAAAATTTGTCAATTTTAAATACATTTTCTATTTTAAAAATTATTTTATTAATAATAAGATAAACTGAAAATTAAAAAATTATAAAATCATTAAGAAATTATAAATTTCAATCAAAAAAATACATGTTAATAAAAAGTAACTCAAGATTTGAAGCTAGAATCAAACTTTTTCCAATTAATTAAAAGAAGAAGGAACATAGAACTATACTCCCCCCCTCCGGTGGCATATAATTATTTAGATAGTATAAAATTAACTTATAACACTAAACTATTATATTAAGATAAATACTTGTATATTAAAGATTTAATATTGAATAAATGTAAGCCAGAGATTATAATTAAATATTAATGATTTACCATAAATAAATACTTATATGTCTATAGATTTTAATGTTTTCTTTAAATATTAATTTATTAAAATGATTCCAGTGATAAAATATTTTCAACCCCATATTATTGTTCAAAATATGCCTCCTTGGTGGTAAAAAACCAGGGATTATTTTTTCTTAATCCCAAAATTTTAAGATTGAAAAATTCCAGGACTGTAGTCCCTATCACAGTCCTTTCTTCAGTGCTAAGAAAATCGAATCTACAAATTTAGAAAGTCTCTAAATTTATTAATTTTCTTATTATTTAAAAAGTTTGTCAGAATAAATTTTAATAAAGTTTTGAGAAGTAAAATTTTCTCGTTCTGTTTATTCAGATGTTGTTTTCAAAAACCATTGAAGGGCGAATTTACCTTATAAATGCTTATTGAACAGTCAGAAACTTAATCTTATCAGAAGGGCTTCCAGCCACTCGAGGGAACCCTTCAGATTTTGTTGTTTAAATCTCGCTCTGTAGTTCTGATTGGTGATTTCTAAAAACAATAAATAATATAATAAAGTTGTTCTTATGATCCATTAATTTGATTTTTTAAAACTAGTTTGCTGTGATTCCAATGCCATTGCAGGTAAAAGCTCCCACTTGAGGCCTCCACGAAGCTTAAACGTCTGTCAAGTCAAAACAATAACTTTAAAACTTTTATGAATGAATTTTTGAATTTTGATTCTTACGTTTAATCTTAAAAAAAAAAAAAAAAAAAAAAAAAAAAAAAAAAAAAAAAAAAACCAGGAGGAAAAATTTAATCAGAATTCTGAGGTAAATCTGAATTTAATCGAAGTGGATTTGAGGTTTGCCTCTTATAGAGAATAAAAAGGGACGAGTGCCTATAAAGAGTATGTTAGAGTGGTGGGGATGAGATGCCTTTTTCACCATCATGTGCACTACGTGACCGCCTTCGATGGGTCAAGGGGACGTTGCGGAGATTTGTGAATTCTGCCGGTCCCCCCGTCTAAATCGACTTTATTTTTCTTGTTGAGCAACTCCAGTACGTTAAAATAAATTGATAAAATCCCCGGTCCTACAGATAATTTTTTTTCGCTAAAAACGTCGTCAACAATCCATAATTTTGGGAAAGAAGGGCCCTCGCGGGGGGGCTTTTGCCATAGTACTATGGCGCATAAACCAGAACGAACTCTGACACACAACAGTGAATTCTGGAGAAAAAAAAAATCCAGCCGGTATGAGTTAATGACCTTGACCACTGACCCATAAAGACTCGTTGCATGTATTTTTAATTATAAAGAACTGAAAGCTGACATTCAACGACGCTCTTGGTTGCCTTTAGATGAATCTGCGGAGCTTATATGAGGATCATATTACTCGTTAGACGCCCGGGAATATTCTCGAAACCATTATCCACGTAGGTTTTAATAAAGAGACGCCAATTTGTCCAATTACTTGAGTAAAAATAAGGCCGCAGGGCTCCGATATTGCTTTCGCCGGAGCTCCTCCCGCGTATAAGATCTCATTAAAACTACGTTAGCGAGATGGAGAGTAAAAAAAAAAAAGGAAAAGCCGGAGAAGCAATTTTTTTGTTTTCAAAATATTGCTTTCATATTTTGTGGAGAGCAAAACAGAAATCTTAAGTCATTATGATCAATTTTATTGCCAGCCGGCCGAAGCACTTTTCACGGCCACAATTTCATCCGATTTTCCAAATCTTCCAAAAGGTTTAAACTAAAATTGCTATAGAGCAGCGTTTCTCAACCATTTTTCCAGGCTTACCACTTAACCAGATAAAAATATTTTGGGTACCCAACAGGATAAGAAATCCTGAGAAGGAGGCACTGCATGCGCCACAAAACGCCAGGAAACTGCGTAAAAAGGGTGTTTTTTGGACAAAGGACTGAGAAAATCGCTCAAAAATAGGTATAAAAGGAGGTTTCCCAGCAGAAAAACTAGCGAAAACGCCCTAAAATCTGTGAAGT